GTCCAGTTCCTATAGAACCTATCACTAAAATACCCCTAGAAGGGGATAGGGCTAAGCGGAGCGAAAAGGGTTTTCCATGAGATGGGAAATGAGAACTATTAGCCCCACACGAGGTTTGTGAATAAGTGATTGTCTGATAATGAGCAAGGAATATCCGTCTTTCTGCTAAACAGGATCTATTGAACTCATAATTCATTAGATACTTTTTATGAATGTCAACTAAGTATCGTAAGTAAATGGATCCCGGTTGTTCAATCATTTGATAACCAGAGTCATTCTTTGATAAACGATCACTATGAGTCAGACTCAATAGAATTTGATCAATCCTTTTTTCCGTCGTTAAGGTGGAGAACTGAACCAAGAATTCTCTTTCTTCATCATCAATCGAATCACTGTTCGCGACCCAGGATTCTATTTTATCATCAATCCAATCACCGTTCACGTTTTTTCTTTTTCTTATCAATGAATAGATCTCTTTACTTGTACGACTTAGATGTCTCGTATTTCTCGAAAAAGTGATTCGATTGATGGGATTTGGTATGATACTGATGAGATCGATGAGATTGATATTCAAATATTTCTTCTTAGAACGTATTGATTTGACCCCATAAGCGGGACCACCACCCAATAGCATGTTGCCGCCAGAAGCAGAATCCCGTATTTCTTCCAGAGAATCTCCTAATTGTTCCAGAGCAACTAGAAAGAGATTCTTTAACCAGAAAGAATTCAGTTCAGATGTAGGATACCTATCCAGAAGTTTTCGCAACTCAATCATGTATGATGGAATCATCAAAGATTTGATCTTTTCTAACTCTGTCTGTAACTCACTAGAGGCTCGGAAAACAAAGAGAAGATGTGTACGAACGAGATATCCAGCAACAAGAAGAAGGAAAAGAATTGAATAGAGGAACTCCCAAGCATTTGGTGATCTCAGATGTGTCCATATCAATGGAATGGGTGACTCATTATTTCGATGAATCATTTCTTCGGACAGAAGAAGATTCTGTAAACACTTACTCGAACTCTCACTTATCAGATTCCGTTGTGGAAGAATCGACCACCACTTTTTCTGAGGAATTGGCCATGATATATCTGATCCATGCATAATATCATGAAAAACGGACACAAAATTTTGACTGCCACTTAGGGAATATTGAAAGGGAATATTCAATATCAAATAAATATTGTTTTTTAAGGTGAAATAAAGATATTTACACCCCGTCCAAGTAAGGAACCATGGCATATAGGTTTGGAACAAATTCCATTTTGAGAGATTTGAAAAAGCACTATCTCGTTGAAGGGTTCTACCTACTTCCCCCTTCTCAACGTTTTTCTTTAGACAAAGACTCAGTTCTTTCCTCTTTCCGGACGGCACATATTTCTCAAAACATGGAGTGTGAATCAAACCCATGTTTGAATTGAAACGGAGATAGTGATGCAAGTTTTTCCCTTCTGAATCAGATAGATTCATATCTGAAAGAAGCTGACAATAAGTTCTTTCAAAATTGACTATTTGTTCCTCTATTACAGGTGTTCCAGAAATGTCTGCAATCGAGTAAATAGGAACGGATGGATCGGATCGAATTGAAAAATGGAAAGATTTGTACAAGTTATACGTTTCGTTACCACTTTGTGGAACATTGTTAGGTATGAATATGCCAGATACCTGTGACTCAATTGGTGAAATAGTCTCTCTCTCTCCCAAAACATGTTTTTTTTTACTGAAACACAAAGAAAATATTTTGTTGCGAATGCACAAGATATTGGGGAATTGTGCATACGTAAAATCATAATTATGGATACGGGTCTTTTCCCCATAAAAATGGAATCCTTTGTTACAATAGAACCAGAAGCGATGGGGATGATTCAAGAATTGAAGTCTATTTGCTCTATAAAAAGAAGATATCAATGAACTTTTCTGAGGATTCAACCAATTGTTTCGATCGTGGGATATCATTGATAAATAGGAATCCGTGTTCTCAAAGGATTTCCTGCGATTTTTTCTAGTACGGAATGAGTCAATCATGCACTTTTGTATCTTGTTGAACAAAAAAGGTAATATTGTTCCTGTATTGATTAAAAATTTCGATCTTTGGGAAGTATCATGATCATACAATAAGAAGGGTTTCAATTTATTCAAATAAACGATTTGAACACCTATTGATTCTAACAACGGATTGCCGGGTTGATCATTCAGACCTTTCAATTCATAGATGTGGATTTCGGCCCTATGAATGGAGATATTCCCGAAACTCACAACGAAAAAAGGAAGTGACTTAGATAAAAAGAGAAGCGACTTGGACAAAAGGAGAAGTGACTTGGACAAAAAGAAACGAAGTGACTTGGACAAATCTTGTTTGTCGATAACCTCGGACCAATCAATCGAATATTGATTAATACGTAATCGATCGAACATTACTTGAAAACGGTGTTTCTGCTCAGAAACGAAATGCTCCAAATATTCCTGGAAATTCTTGCTTCCATTGGAGCATTTGTATCTATATACATTAGGATCCAGATTCGTGGATCTCTCGGTTCGAGAAATAAGAGGATCGAACCACTTCTTCTTAATCTTTTTCAAATTGGATAAATGTTGGTTGATCTTATCTATTATTATAGTTAGATGATTCAGAATATCATTTCCTATTGGGTGCTTTTGAATTCCTATGGGATGCTTTTGAATTCCATATGCGAAGTTGCAATCGGGTCGATTCATTAAAAAGAATCGATTCAATACATTTCTTATGTACCCATAGGTACTATATTGTATTTGAATCTGATTTCGGATCAATCTATATTGATGGATCGCCTCCATTATGTTGTTGTGAGCAAATACCGCTATTTTTGGTTTTGGATCTTCCAAATCATTCCCGCAGGAGATCCGGACCGATTTTTTTTTTATCTTTCGATAAAAAGATTCATTCTCTTCATCAAAAATAGAAGGTAGAACCAATAAAGATTTCTTTTTCGATTCATCCCCGGAGTTGAATACCTCATTCAATAATTTTCCGTAGGAATCAATAGACAAGCCAAATTCCTTATTATGATAGGCTAAACCCGGCTCGGTTATTGATAGAGTGAATAGATCTGCCATTTCTTGAAATGTCTCTTCTAATTCAAACTCGTGGTGCAACCTGTATCCCCCTTTGTTCCGATCATGGAATAGATGAAATAAATCAAAAAATGCATTTTCGTTCAAGAATGAAATCTTATTGGAACTGTCCATATCCGGTTCATCCTTCGGAACCATATCCCATCCCGGATCTGCTGCAATCGAATGAACTGAGGAGGTATTTTGTAAATACGTAATTATCTTGAATATATCAACTATTTCTTTATTTTTCGATCGCCTCGAAGGGACAAAAGAAACACCTTGTTGTTTCTTCAACAATTTCTGATCTATAGTCGACCTCTCGGTAGGATTCAAACCCAGATGAAGTTCTGACCATCTATCAGAGAAAAAAGAACGAATTGATCTTGTAGGATTCCCAAGAAATTCTTCTATTTCTTCTGGAAGCAGATGATTATTCATCTGCTTCTCACGTTCCGGGAATAGCCGAGCCATTGAGGAATATCCGGAAAGGTATTTTGAGAATCGATCTGATTTTATCTCTGTTCGTTCCGTTTGAAGAAAGGAAGTATCTAAAAGAATTGATCTTTCTTTTAGTTGCTGAATCTCTGTTTGATTGATCAATGTGTGATATTCCGAACCCTCATTACTAATGGAATTGAAAGGATCTATGGATTGATCAGAAAATCCTTTCGATTGGCTAGAATCCGTTACTTGAAAGAAAATGGATCTTACGGAATCATATTGAATATTTGACGATACATTCCGTACCTTGCTAAAAACCCGATTCCTGTTTACCAACCACGCATTGTCTAACCAAATCAAATTCTCTCTCGAGACGTTCCTCAAAAAATCCGATTTGTGCCGATTCTTCCCCCCAAGAACGAAGAGATCTTGGCGGAATTGCCACATATGAAATTGAGCGCAATTTTGCAAAAAAATACCCCCCTTGTTTCTCGAGAGGAGATGGGAAACATGTTCAATCTCGTTTGATTGAATAGTCGCTTCAGCTCCTTGTTGTTTGAAGAAACCCCCCCCATCAATTGGTCTTTTTTCACGAAAAGCAGACATGAGATAACAAATCAAATGTTTCACTAAAATTTCGAATAGCTGTCCCGAATTCAAGTTGATTATGTTTCGCTTCTTACTCGGAGAAAGGCGGTCAAAGAATTTCCAATCATGGTCCTTGCGGATCGGATCATTCGTATAGGATACAAAAAAAAACTCCAGATATTTTATATCTTTCTCTTTGAATGAGATCTCAATTCCAGCTGCAATTTCATTCGATATCTTACAGCTGGAATTCCTCTTTTTTACGATCACATTCCTCCATCGCCGCGAACCCCAGTTAGATTCAGACATGATACACTTTTTAGTTATTGGAAGAACCCAAGTACTTTCTTTCGGATCCATGAAACAACTCTCATAGATCTTTTTCCCTTTTGGAAGATACAGGAGCGAAACAATCAACCTATTGAGATTGGAAGACCAAAAGGATTCTTTCAATGTATAATTGGGGGGTCCAATGGAACGCAGAGGTTTAGGAAGAAGCCCCATCAAATAGATATTTTTTCTTTCGACCCTATTTCGATTGTATATAAGGACCGCTACTACAAGTACAAGCAGTACTACACCTTTGATCGTGCAATGTCGACGAATTGAACCCTGTGAATCACGTGAAATTAGGACACTCCAAATTCGGGAATCAAAAAGTTTCATAAAGCGCTCTTGGTGGAAAAAAAAGGAAGTGAAAGATTTCACCGAATCGGGTTGGATCCATGAATCCAAGAAATCGCGAGAATTCTGGATTTCTCTCAATTCGAAGATCCAGGATTTGAATTGATGTCCTCTCATTTCATTGATTCCTCCTAAAGAATCCAAAAGAATCTAAGTGAATTGAATTTGGGTCACTCGCGATGTACAATGACCCCAGTGAAGCATCCATGGCTGAATGGTTAAAGCGCCCAACTCATAATTGGCGAATTCGTAGGTTCAATTCCTGCTGGATGCAGGCCAACGGGGACATTCAATAAGGCTAGTTCCACTGGCTCCGTATCAATGGAATCTCATCATCCATACATAACGAATTGGTATGGTATATTCATACCAACCATAACATATGAAGAGTAAGAACTAGAATTCTTATCGATACTGGAACTCGTGGGGAAGAAAGTAGATTTATGGATGGAATCAAATATGTAGTCTTTACAGAAAAAAGTATTCGGTTATTGGGGAACAATCAATATACTTCTAATGTCGAATCAGGATCAACTAGGACAGAAATAAAGCATTGGGTCGAACTCTTCTTTGGCGTCAAAGTAATAGCTATAAATAGTCATCAACTCCCGGGAAAGGGTAGAAGAATGGGACCCATTATGGGACATACAATGCATTACAGACGTATGATCATTACGCTTCAACCGGGTTATTCTATTTTACCTCTTATAGAGAAGAGAAAAGAATTTAAGTAAAAAAAAAAAAGAAAAAAAAAAATACTAAATAACACGGCGATACATTTATACAAAACTTCTACCCCGAGCATACGCAAAGGATCCGTAGACAGTCAAGTGAAATCCAATCCGCGAAATAATTTGATCTATGGACAGCATCGCTGTGGTAAAGGTCGTAATTCCAGGGGAATCATTACCGCAGGGCATAGAGGAGGAGGCCATAAGCGTCTATACCGTAAAATCGATTTTCGACGGAATGAAAAAGACATATCTGCTAGGATCGTAACCATAGAATATGACCCTAATCGAAATGCATACATTTGTCTCATACACTATGGAGATGGTGAGAAAAGATATATTTTACATCCCAGAGGGGCTATAATTGGAGATACCATTGTTTCCGGTACAGAAGTTCCTATATCAATGGGAAATGCCCTACCTTTGAGTGCGGTTTGAACTATGGATTTACGTAATTGGAAGTAACCAATTAGGTTTACGACGAAACCTAGAAATTGATCACTGATCCAATTTGAGTACCTCTACGGGATAGACCTCAACAGAAAACTGAAGAGTAACGGCAGCAAGTGATTGAGTTCAGTAGTTCCTCATATAAAATTATTGACACTCAAGATATGGTAATATGGAGAAGACAAAATTGTTTGAAGCACGGACAGAAGCGGAAGCGACCCTTGTTTCAAAGAGAAGAGGATGGGTTATTCACATTTCATTTGATGGTCAGAGGTGAATTGAAAGCTAAGTGGTGGTAATTCTAAAAATCCCCCCGGGGAAAAATAGAGATGTCTCCTACGTTACCCGTAATATGTGGAAGTAGCGACGTAATTTCATAGAGTCATTCGGTCTGAATGCTACATGAAGAACATAAGCCAGATGACGAAACGGAGAGACCTAGGATGTATAAGATCATAACATGAGTTATTTGGCAGATTTGTATTCCTATATATCCACTCATGTGGTACTTCATCACACGATTCATATAAAATCCATCTGTCTAGATATCATCATATAATATATATATATACATCCGGAAAGCCGTATGCTTTGGAAGAAGCTTGTACGGTTTGGGAAGGGGTTTTTATTGATCAAAAAGAAAAATCTACTTCAACCCATATGCCCTTAGGCACGGCCGTACATAACATAGAAATCACGCTTGGAAAGGGTGGACAATTAACTAGAGCAGCAGGTGCTGTAGCGAAACTGATTGCAAAAGAGGGTAAATCGGTCACATTAAGATTTCCATCTGGGGAGGTCCGTTTGATATCCAAAAATTGCTCAGCAACAGTCGGACAAGTGGGTAATGTTGGGGCGAACCAGAAAAGTTTGGGTAGAGCCGGATCTAAGTGTTGGCTAGGTAGGCGTCCTGTAGTAAGAGGGGTAGTTATGAACCCTGTAGACCATCCCCACGGGGGTGGTGAAGGGAGGGCCCCGATTGGTAGAAAAAAACCCACAACCCCTTGGGGTTATCCTGCGCTTGGAAGAAGAAGTAGGAAAAGGAATAAATATAGTAATAGTTTTATTATTCGTCGCCGTAAATAGGAATATTCAAAATCAAATAAATATTGTTTTTTACTCGTCTTTTCAAAAAAAAAAGGGGGGGGGAATAATAGGCCGTGACACGTTCACTAAAAAAAAATCCTTTTGTAGCTAATCATTTATTGGAAAAAATAAAGAAGCTTAACATGAGAGAGGAAAAAGAGATAATAGTAACTTGGTCCCGGGCATCTACCATTATACCCACAATGATCGGCAATACAATTGCCATTCATAATGGAAAGGCGCATTTACCTATTTATATAACGGATCGTATGGTGGGTCAAAAATTAGGAGAATTTGCACCTACTCTTACTTTCCAGGGACACGCGAGAAACGATACTAGATCTCTCCGTTAATAAAATAAAGTGAAATAGGGGCTCATCGTTCATTGGCGGGAGGCGAACCTTATCTTATGTCAAAGTGGAGAAAGTGGAAGAAGACCTTGAAAAAGCAGAAGATGAAGAGGAGCTCGAGTACACAAGTACAAGCTTTAGCTCAACGTATATGTATGTCTGCTCACAAAGCACGAAGAGTCATTGATCAGATTCGTGGGCATTCCTACGAGAAAACACTTATGTTACTGGAACTCATGCCTTATCGAGCATTTTATCCCATTTTTAAACTGGTTTATTCTGCAGCAGCAAATGCTAGTCACAATAAAAGTTTCAACGAAGCTGATTCAGTCATTAGTAAAGCCGAAGTCAATGGGGGTACTATCGTGAAAAAGTTAAAACCCAGGGCTAGAGGACGTAGTTATCCGATAGAAAGACCCGCCTGTCATATAATTATTGTATTGAAGGATAGCTCTAAAAAGAAAACAGATCAGGATATATTTTTAGAAACAAAAAATGTATGGAGAGATCCTATAATAGAAAGATATATAGAGAAGGAGAGAGAGAGAGAAAAAAAAGATGGGTCAAAAAATAAATCCACTTGGTTTCCGCCTTGGCGAAAACCAAAGTCATCGTTCCCTTTGGTTCGCACAACCAAAAAGTTATTACATAGGTCTCCAGGAAGATGAAAAAATACGGGATTGTATCAAGATATATGTACAAAAAAATATAAGAGTATCTTCAAGTTTCGAAGGAATTGGAATTGCACATATAGAGATTCAAAAAAAAATGGACTTGATCCAGGTCATAATCTATATTGGATTCCCAAATTTGTTAATAGAAGGCCAAACACGAGGAATCGAAGAATTGCAGATCAATGTACAAAAGGGGCTTCATTCTGTGAATCGGAGACTTAACATTGCTATTACAAGAGTTGCAAAACCTTATGGACAACCTAATATTCTTGCAGAATATATAGCTCTACAATTAAAGAATAGGGTTTCGTTTCGAAAGGCAATGAAAAAAGCTATTGAATTAACTGAACAAGCAGACACAAAAGGAATTCAAGTGGAAATTGCAGGGCGTATCGACGGAAAAGAAATTGCACGTGTCGAATGGATCAGAGAAGGTAGGGTTCCCCTCCAAACCATTCGAGCTAAAATTGATCATTGTTCCTATACAGTTCGAACTGCCTATGGGGCATTGGGCATCAAAATTTGGATATTTGTAGACGAGCAATAATGGACCCTTCCTTTGCTTGCCATTCTATTCAGTGATAGAACAAAAACTACAAACTATTCCTTTTCACTTCAATAAAAAAAAAAAAAATGAAAAATGAGCAATTCTAATTCTATAAGGTTGAATAAAAATTCGATTGACCTTTTGGTGGAACTGCTATGCTTAGTGTGTGACTCGTTGGTTTTTTATTTAAAGTTGGGATTCAAAAAACAGACCAGCCCCTAACTAATAACTATAAGAACTAGTAACCAACTCATTGCTTTGTATTATCGAGATCCAAGGAAGCAGTCGCCATATGATGTATCGATCATATAGTTGTAGCAACTGAAATCTTTTTTTTTCCATAAAGGAAAAATCCATTTATAGGTTGGAAAGAAAAATAGAGGGATGTGGGTAACTGGAAGGGCGAGAGAAAGAGAGAAGGAGAATCTCCATGATATATGATTCCAATATGTATGGTCTATCAATCACATCATATCATAAAAGGCAGTGTGATAAAGCATCAATACTGATTCGTCCATAATTAGATGAATACGGTTCATAAGAAAAATACAAATAATAAAGAGCCCCGAGTCAATAGAGACTGAGGAGATTGGCTCGGGAACGAATTTAATTAGGAGCTCCATTGCATAGTTCAGGCCTAGCCATTAATGGAAAAGCTATGGGAACGACGAAACCTGTGACTGCGGAAGATTCTATTGAAAACGAATCCTAATGATTCATTGGGTGGGATGGCGGAATCAACCAGGAACCAATTAATTTCTTCTGATAGGTCATGGGTTCACCCTACGAATGAAGCAAATATGGAAAGAGTCAATATTCGCCCGCGAAACCATTATTGGATTGCAGTATTTTGACAGATTCGGTAAAGGTCAAGGATTCATTTTCAAAAGAAAGGCATTATCCCATATAAATAAAATAGAAATATCCGTCTAGCCGTATATACTATATACTATACGGCTTCCCGTGTGACAGATTAAATATCAATAAATTCCATGATTCAGTGTATTATTCATTCAATAAATACATATACGTAATATTATTGAATCGTTTCATTCGCGAGGAGCTGGATGAGAAGAAACTCTCATGTCCGGTTCTGCAGTAGAGATGGGATTGAGAAACAACCATCAACTATAACCCCAAAAGAACCAGATTCCGTAAACAACATAGAGGAAGAATGAAGGGAATATCTTATCGAGGCAATCATATTTGTTTCGGCAGATACGCTCTTCAGGCACTTGAACCCGCTTGGATCACATCTAGACAAATAGAAGCAGGACGACGAGCAATGACACGATATGCACGCCGTGGTGGAAAAATATGGGTACGTATATTTCCCGACAAACCCGTTACAGTAAGACCTACCGAAACACGTATGGGTTCGGGGAAAGGATCTCCCGAATATTGGGTATCTGTCGTTAAACCCGGTCGAATACTTTATGAAATGGGCGGAGTATCAGAAACTGTAGCCAGAGCAGCTATTTCAATAGCTGCGTGCAAAATGCCTATACGAACTCAATTCATTATCGCGTGATAGGTATGTGAAGGGTATTTGTGATGAAAAATACAATCGCAGATTTTTGGATTTCTGGGCAGACAATATTTCTCTCTTTTTCCTTTGCCTTTTGCATTGAAAGAGCAGATTCAAAAAAAAAATGATATGATTCAACCTCAGACCCATTTGAATGTAGCGGACAACAGCGGGGCTCGAGAATTGATGTGTATTCGAATCATAGGAGCTAGTAATCAACGATATGCTCATATTGGTGACGTTATTGTTGCTGTAATCAAAGAAGCAGTGCCCAATATGCCTCTCGAAAGATCAGAAGTGATCAGAGCTGTAATTGTACGTACATGTAAAGAACTCAAGCGCGACAACGGTATGATAATACGATATGATGACAATGCAGCAGTTGTCATTGATCAAGAAGGAAATCCAAAAGGAACTCGAGTTTTTGGAGCGATCGCGCGGGAATTGAGACAGTTGAATTTCACTAAAATAGTCTCATTAGCTCCTGAAGTCTTATAAATACTAGTAGATGAAACCGTGATAGAGTATAGTCAGGTCTCTGAAATAGATCACGTTAGTAGATTGTGTCTCACGCATATACCTTTAATAATTCATAAATAAATAAGAAAAAATGAAAAAAAAAAGTAACATGTTGATTATATCAAAACTGGAAGGCACCCATAATTTTAGTTCGTCATGGGTAGGGACACTATTGCCGATATAATAACTTCTATAAGAAATGCTAACATGGATAAAAAAGGAACGGTTCGAATAGCATCTACTAATATCGCCGAAAACATTGTTAAAATACTTCTACAAGAAGGGTTTATTGAAAATGTTAGGAAACATAGGGAAAACAACAAATATTTTTTGGTTTCAACCCTGCGACATAGAAGGAATAGGAAAGGAACATATAGAAATATTTTAAAGCGTATCAGTCGTCCCGGTCTACGAATCTATTCCAACCATCAACGAATTCCTAGGATTTTAGGTGGAATGGGGGTCGTAATTCTTTCTACTTCTCGAGGTATAATGACAGATCGAGAAGCTCGACTAGAAAGAATTGGGGGAGAAATTTTGTATTATATCTGGTGATCCTTCTGGTATCCGAATTTGATCCGTAACTTGCTATTTGGGAAAAAGAGAGGAAAGACGAATTGTCTACTATTACTCCTCCTCCATTAGTTGATACTTCAAGGGGGTTACCTGGAATGAAAGAACAAAAATTGATTCACGAAGGTTTAATTACTGAATCACTTCCCAATGGTATGTTCCGAGTTCGTTTAGACAATGAAGATCTGATTCTAGGTTATGTTTCGGGGAGGATCCGACGGAGTTTTATCCGGATACTACCAGGAGATAGAGTCAAAATCGAAGTAAGTCGTTATGATTCAACTAGGGGACGTATAATTTATAGACTTCGCAACAAAGAGTCGAATGATTAGGCGGCTTTTTATTTGAATTTAAACATTCCTTTCATGGGAATACAATTCGAGGTTCAAAATTTCAAGAGACTTATTTTCTTCCAAGGAGTATATTTGGAATTAAGGAATAACAAATATGAAAATAAGGGCTTCCATTCGTAAAATTTGTGAAAAATGTCGACTGATCCGTAGGCGGGGACGAATTATAGTAATTTGTTCCAATCCGAAACATAAACAGAGACAGGGGTAATCTTTCTAACAAGGGACTTTCTAAACGGTCCGATGTACAAATAAAGGGTCTGTTTTGACATGAAATGGATATATCCGTATATCTCTGACTCATATTTATGAGATGATAAAATATGACAAAAGCTATACCAAGAATTGGTTCACGTAAGAATGGACGTAGAATACAAAAAGGAGTTATTCATGTTCAAGCGAGTTTCAACAATACCATTGTGACTGTTACAGATGTAATAGGTCGGGTGGTTTCTTGGTCCTCCGCTGGTACTTGTGGATTCAGAGGCACAAGAAGAGGGACACCATTTGCTGCTCAAACCGCAGCAGGAAATGCTATTCGTACGGCAGTGGATCAGGGTCTGCAACGAGCAGAAGTCATGATAAAAGGCCCTGGTCTCGGAAGAGATGCAGCATTACGAGCCATTCGTAGAAGTGGTATACTATTAAGTTTCGTACGTGACGTAACCCCTATGCCACATAATGGATGTAGGCCTCCTAAAAAAAGACGTGTGTAGAAATAAAAATTGAATGGATTGCAATAGAAATAAATGATTCAATGATCTGATCAAACAATAATATTAGTATGGTTCGAGAAGAAGTAGCAGTATCCACTCGAACACTACAGTGGAAGTGTGTTGAATCAAGAACAGACAGTAAGCGTCTTTATTATGGCCGTTTCGTTCT